GCTAGCGTAGCTTAATTAAAGCATAACACTGAAGATGTTAAGATGAGCCCTAGAAAGCTCCGCAGGCACAAAAGCTTGGTCCTGACTTTACTATCAACTTTAGCTATATTTACACATGCAAGTATCCGCACCCCTGTGAGAATGCCCTAATAGCTCCCTGCCCGGGAACAAGGAGCTGGTATCAGGCACAATCAATTGCAGCCCACGACACCTTGCTTTGCCACACCCTCAAGGGAACTCAGCAGTGATAGACATTAAGCCATAAGTGAAAACTTGACTTAGTTAAAGCTAAGAGGGCCGGTTAAACTCGTGCCAGCCACCGCGGTTATACGAGAGGCCCAAGTCGATGGTCAACGGCGTAAAGAGTGGTTAGAAGGAATACCGTTACTAAAGCCGAACACCCTCAAAGCTGTTATACGCACCCGAAGGTGAGAAGCCCACCCACGAAAGTGGCTTTACAACCTTGAATCCACGAAAGCTATGATACAAACTGGGATTAGATACCCCACTATGCTTAGCCCTAAACATTGACAACAACATACACCTGTTGTCCGCCTGGGAACTACGAGCATCAGCTTGAAACCCAAAGGACTTGGCGGTGCTTTAGATCCACCTAGAGGAGCCTGTTCTAGAACCGATAACCCCCGTTCAACCTCACCCTTCTTTGTTTCCCCCGCCTATATACCGCCGTCGTCAGCTTACCCTGTGAAGGACTTATAGTAAGCAAAATTGGTACAACCCTAAACGCCAGGTCGAGGTGTAGCGTATGGAAGGGGAAGAAATGGGCTACATTCTCTACCATAGAGAAAACGAATGATGTACTGAAATACACGTCTGAAGGAGGATTTAGCAGTAAGCAGGAAATAGAGTGTCCCGCTGAAATTGGCCCTGAAGCGCGCACACACCGCCCGTCACTCTCCCCAAACTAATTGAATTCAATTAAATAAAACCCCATCACAGTAAAGGGGAGGCAAGTCGTAACATGGTAAGTGTACCGGAAGGTGCACTTGGAAAAACCAGGGCATAGCTAAGACAGAAAAGCATCTCCCTTACACTGAGCAGTCATCCGTGCAAATCGGATTGCCCTGACGCCTATTAGCTAGCCGCCTCCACTAAAAACAACAAATCCCCATCAATACCCCCTAAAACACTCAAAACACCACTAAACAAACCATTTTTCCCCCCAAGTACGGGCGACAGAAAAGGAACCATCGCGCCATAGAGAAAGTACCGCAAGGGAATGCTGAAAGAGAAATGAAACAACCCAGTAAAGCTTAAAAAAGCAGAGATTTAAACTCGTACCTTTTGCATCATGATTTAGCTAGAAAATCTCAAGCAAAGCGCACTTTAGTTTGACTCCCCGAAACTACGTGAGCTACTCCAAGACAGCCTAACAATAGGGCAAACCCGTCTCTGTGGCAAAAGAGTGGGAAGAGCTTTGAGTAGAGGTGACAGACCTACCGAACCTAGTTATAGCTGGTTGCCTGAGAAATGAATAGAAGTTCAGCCTCTCGGATTCTTCCCTCACCCCTGTCTTCCTCCCCATGACAGCCAAAAGAAGCCGAAAGAGTTAGTCAAAGGGGGTACAGCCCCTTTGACACAAGATACAACTTTTATAGGAGGATAAAGATCACATTCAAACACCAAGGTAAAATGTTTTGGTGGGCCTAAAAGCAGCCACCCCCACAGAATGCGTTAAAGCTCAGACATACCTGCCACCCCCGATCCTGACAATTTTATCTTAATCCCCTAACCCTACCAGGCCGTCCCATGCAAACATGGGAGCGACCATGCTAATATGAGTAATAAGAGAGCATTCGCCTCTCTCCTTGCACAAGTGTAACTCGGAACGGACCCCCCACCGAACCTTAACGACCCCAAACAAAGAGGGCCCTGAATAACAGACCCGCCAACTAGAAAAACACTCAAGAATCTAATCGTTAAACCCACACTGGTGTGCCTTCGAGGAAAGACTAAAAGAAAAAGAAGGAACTCGGCAAACACATAAAGCCTCGCCTGTTTACCAAAAACATCGCCTCTTGCAAAATTAATGAATAAGAGGTCCTGCCTGCCCTGTGACCATGAGTTCAACGGCCGCGGTATTTTGACCGTGCAAAGGTAGCGCAATCACTTGTCTTTTAAATGAAGACCCGTATGAATGGCAAGACGAGGGCTTAGCTGTCTCCTTTTTCAAGTCAATGAAATTGATCTTCCCGTGCAGAAGCGGGAATTCTTCCATAAGACGAGAAGACCCTATGGAGCTTCAGACACCAAGACAGACCACGTCAAACCTCCCTAACAAAGGACTGAACTAAGTGGACCCTGTCCTAATGTCTTTGGTTGGGGCGACCACGGGGAAATACAAAACCCCCGCGTGGAATGGGAGCACCTTTGCTCCTACAACTAAGAGCTTCCGCTCTAATAAACAGAATTTCTGACCAACAAGATCCGGCAACGCCGATCAACGAACCGAGTTACCCTAGGGATAACAGCGCAATCCTCTTTTAGAGCCCATATCGACAAGAGGGTTTACGACCTCGATGTTGGATCAGGACATCCTAATGGTGCAGCCGCTATTAAGGGTTCGTTTGTTCAACGATTAAAGTCCTACGTGATCTGAGTTCAGACCGGAGTAATCCAGGTCAGTTTCTATCTATGCCATGATCTTTTCTAGTACGAAAGGACCGAAAAGAAGGGACCCATGCTTTAAGTACGCCCCACCCTCACCTAATGCAATCAACTAAAATAGATAAGAGGACATATCTCCATGCTTGAGAAAACAGCATGTTAAGGTGGCAGAGCCCGGCAACTGCAAAAGATCTAAGCCCTTTCCACAGAGGTTCAAGTCCTCTCCTTAACTATGATTCACACTCTTATAACACACATTATTAACCCCTTAGCTTTCATCGTCCCCGTCCTTCTAGCCGTTGCATTCCTCACCCTTCTTGAACGAAAAGTGCTCGGCTACATGCAATTACGAAAAGGCCCTAATATTGTGGGGCCCTACGGCCTTCTACAACCCATCGCTGACGGCGTAAAACTCTTTATCAAAGAGCCCGTTCGCCCTTCCACCTCTTCCCCAGTCCTATTTATTCTCACCCCTATACTAGCCCTCACACTAGCTCTCACGCTTTGAGCACCAATACCCCTGCCCTACCCAGTCATCGACCTTAACCTTGGTATTTTGTTTATTTTAGCCCTTTCCAGCCTCGCTGTCTACTCAATTCTCGGGTCAGGCTGAGCATCCAACTCAAAATATGCCCTCATTGGGGCCCTCCGAGCCGTTGCCCAAACCATCTCATATGAAGTCAGTCTAGGACTAATTCTGCTAAGCGCAATCATTTTTACAGGAGGCTTCACCCTTCAAACCTTCAATATTGCTCAAGAAAGCATCTGACTTATTTGCCCAGCCTGACCCTTAGCCGCAATATGATATATCTCCACACTAGCAGAGACCAACCGAGCCCCCTTCGATCTTACCGAGGGAGAGTCTGAACTAGTTTCAGGCTTCAACGTAGAATATGCAGGGGGCCCCTTCGCCTTATTTTTCCTAGCAGAATACGCCAACATTCTACTTATAAACACACTCTCCGCCACCCTTTTCCTGGGTGCTTCCCATGCCCCGACAATCCCCGAATTAACTGCTATAAATCTAATAACTAAAGCAGCCCTTCTCTCCATCCTCTTCCTATGAGTTCGAGCCTCCTACCCCCGATTCCGATACGACCAGCTTATGCACTTAATCTGAAAAAACTTCCTCCCCCTGACACTTGCCCTGGTTATTTGACACCTGGCGCTCCCCATCGCATTTGCAGGCCTGCCCCCTCAACTATAGCCTTGGAGTTGTGCCTGAAGTAAAGGGCCACTTTGATAGAGTGAATCATGAGGGTTAAACTCCCTCCAACTCCTTAGAAAGAAGGGGTTCGAACCCTACCTGGAGAGATCAAAACTCTCAGTGCTTCCACTACACCACTTTCTAGTAAAGTCAGCTAATTAAGCTTTTGGGCCCATACCCCAAAAATGTTGGTTAAACCCCTTCCTTTACTAATGAACCCGTACATCTTAGCCACTCTGTTACTCGGCCTAGGTTTAGGAACTACAATCACATTCGCAAGCTCCCACTGATTCCTCGCCTGAATAGGACTTGAAATCAACACCCTCGCTATTATACCATTAATAGCCCAATATCACCACCCCCGGGCAGTCGAGGCAACCCTAAAATATTTTCTCACACAAGCAACTGCAGCCTCCACCCTACTCTTTGCAACTACAACAAATGCCTGACTAAATGGACAATGAGACATTCAACACATAACACACCCCCTCCCCATCACCTTATTTACCCTCGCCCTCGCCCTCAAAATTGGTTTAGCCCCCCTCCACATTTGACTTCCCGAAGTCCTTCAAGGCCTAGACCTTGGCACAGGACTAATTTTATCCACCTGACAAAAACTTGCCCCCTTCGCTCTTCTCCTCCAAATCTACCCCGCCAACTCAACCCTCCTCATTATTCTAGGCTTGACATCAACACTCATCGGAGGCTGAGGGGGACTTAACCAAACCCAACTACGAAAAATCCTCGCCTACTCTTCAATTGCCCACCTTGGCTGAATAATCCTAGTACTACAATTCTCCCCTGCCCTTACTCTCCTCACCCTCCTCATGTACCTCATCATGACCTTCTCAACATTCCTTGTATTTAAACTAAACAACGCAACTAACATTAATGCACTAGCCACCTCCTGAACTAAAGCCCCCGCACTCACTGCTCTCACACCCCTCCTCCTCCTTTCCCTTGGGGGCCTCCCCCCACTTTCCGGCTTCATGCCTAAATGATTGATTCTTCAAGAGTTGGCTAAACAAGACCTAGCCCTGACTGCCACTTTAGCCGCACTCACCGCACTCCTCAGCCTATATTTTTACCTACGCCTGTCATATGCCATAGCCCTGACAATATTCCCTAATAACCTCACAGGCACAACACCTTGACGCCTCCAGTCCTCCCAAATTACATTCCCCCTCGCCCTTTCAACTATGGCCACCCTTACACTTCTCCCACTAACACCAACCATCATAGCACTACTAACCTCTTAAGAGACTTAGGATAGTACAAGACCAAGGGCCTTCAAAGCCCTCAGCGGGAGTGAAAATCTCCCAGTCCCTGCTAAGACTTGCGGGACACTAACCCACATCACCTGTATGCAAAACAGACACTTTAATTAAGCTAAAGCCTTACCTAGACAGGCAGGCCTCGATCCTACAAACTCTTAGTTAACAGCTAAGCGCTCAAACCAGCGAGCATCCGTCTACCTTTCCCCCGCCTAGCAGAGACTAAAGGCGGGGGAAAGCCCCGGTAGGCGCTAGCCTACTTCTTCAGATTTGCAATCTGATATGTAAAACACCTCAGGGCTTGGTAAGAAGAGGACTTCAACCTCTGTCTATGGGGCTACAATCCACCGCTTAAGACTCAGCCATCTTACCTATGGCAATCACACGTTGATTTTTCTCCACCAACCACAAAGACATCGGCACCCTCTACCTAGTTTTTGGTGCATGAGCCGGAATAGTAGGCACAGCTTTGAGCCTCCTAATCCGAGCAGAACTAAGTCAGCCCGGTTCACTCCTCGGAGATGACCAAATTTTTAACGTAATTGTTACGGCACATGCCTTCGTTATAATTTTCTTTATAGTAATACCCGTCATGATCGGAGGGTTCGGGAACTGGCTTGTCCCTCTAATGATTGGGGCCCCCGATATGGCATTCCCTCGAATGAATAATATGAGCTTCTGGCTTCTCCCCCCTTCTTTCCTCTTGCTCCTAACCTCTTCAGGAGTAGAGGCGGGAGCCGGGACAGGGTGAACAGTTTACCCCCCGCTCGCTGGGAACCTCGCACACGCAGGTGCCTCCGTCGACTTAGCCATCTTTTCTCTGCATCTCGCAGGTGTTTCATCAATTCTAGGGGCCATCAACTTTATTACAACGATTATCAACATAAAACCCCCCGCCATCTCCCAGTATCAAACGCCTTTATTCGTATGAGCTGTCTTAATTACAGCGGTCCTCCTACTACTCTCACTCCCTGTCTTAGCTGCTGGGATCACAATGCTTCTAACAGACCGCAACTTAAATACAACCTTCTTCGACCCAGCAGGTGGGGGTGACCCAATTCTTTACCAACACTTATTCTGATTTTTCGGCCACCCAGAGGTCTATATTTTAATTCTTCCAGGATTCGGCATGGTCTCACACATTGTTGCCTACTACGCCGGTAAAAAAGAACCTTTTGGCTACATAGGAATAGTCTGAGCTATAATGGCCATTGGCCTCCTGGGGTTCATTGTCTGGGCTCACCACATGTTTACGGTTGGAATGGACGTGGACACACGGGCTTACTTTACATCCGCTACAATGATTATTGCCATCCCGACCGGTGTAAAAGTCTTTAGCTGACTCGCAACCCTCCACGGAGGCGCCCTCAAATGAGAAGCCCCGCTCCTCTGGGCCCTCGGGTTTATTTTCCTCTTTACAGTAGGAGGACTAACAGGGATCGTACTAGCCAATTCCTCCCTGGATATTGTCCTTCATGACACATACTACGTAGTTGCCCACTTCCATTATGTCCTTTCAATAGGAGCGGTGTTCGCCATTATGGGCGGCTTTGTACACTGATTCCCCCTATTCACAGGATACACACTCCACAGCACTTGAGCAAAGACTCACTTTGCAATCATGTTTACAGGGGTAAACCTCACTTTCTTCCCCCAGCACTTCCTCGGCCTCGCCGGAATGCCTCGCCGATACTCAGACTACCCAGACGCATACGCCCTGTGAAACACCGTTTCTTCCCTGGGCTCCCTAATCTCCCTTGTAGCCGTAGTACTCCTCCTATTTATTATTTGAGAAGCTTTCGCTGCTAAACGCGAAGTATTAGACGTGCGCCTTACAACCACTAACGTGGAATGACTTCACGGCTGCCCTCCCCCATACCACACCTTCGAAGAGCCCCCCTTTGTACAAGTTCAATATAGTCGTACGAGAAAGGGAGGAGTTGAACCCCCATGAGTTGGTTTCAAGCCAACCGCATAGCCGCTCTGCCACTTTCTTCATAAGACACTAGTAAAGTACTTACACTGCCTTGTCAAGGCAGTATCGTGGGTTAAACCCCCGCGTGTCTTGTACCATTAATGGCACATCCCGCCCAACTAGGATTTCAAGATGCAACTTCCCCCCTTATGGAAGAACTTCTTCATTTTCATGACCACGCTTTAATAATTGTACTTCTTATTAGCGTACTAGTACTTTACATTATTGTGTGCATAATTACCACTAAACTATCAGATAAACTTATTCTTGACTCCCAAGAAATTGAAATTATCTGAACCGTACTCCCTGCAATTACCCTCATCCTAATTGCCCTCCCATCTCTTCGAATTCTTTACCTCATAGACGAGATTAACGACCCCCATCTAACAATTAAAGCCATGGGCCATCAATGATATTGATCCTACGAATACACCGACTACGAAGATCTTGGCTTCGACTCATATATGCTTCCCACACAAGACCTCACCCCCGGTCAATTCCGCCTCTTAGAAGCAGACCATCGAATAGTAATCCCAGTTGAATCCCCCATCCGAGTCCTTATTTCTGCTGAAGATGTACTTCACTCATGAGCAGTCCCAACCCTGGGAATTAAAATAGACGCCGTCCCAGGCCGACTTAATCAAACAGCCTTCATTACAGCCCGCCCTGGGGTCTACTATGGACAGTGCTCCGAAATCTGCGGGGCTAACCATAGCTTCATACCCATCGTAGTCGAAGCAGTCCCCCTAAACCACTTTGAGGCCTGAACCGCCCTAATACTTGAAGAAACCTCGCTAAGAAGCTAAACAGGGACTAGCGTTAGCCTTTTAAGCTAAAGACTGGTGACTCCCAACCACCCTCAGCGACATGCCTCAGCTAAACCCATCCCCCTGGCTTGCCATCATAGTCTTCTCATGATTAACATTTTTAATTATTATTCCGCCCAAAATTATAGCCCACATCTTCCCAAATGAACCCACCCCACAAAGCACAGAAAAATCCAAAACAGAGACCTGAAACTGACCATGACTGTAAGCCTCTTCGACCAGTTTATATCCCCCACCTACCTGGGAATCCCACTGCTAGCCCTTGCTCTCACCCTACCTTGAGTTCTTTACCCCTCCCCTTCCGCCCGATGGCTTAATAATCGCCTACTAACCCTTCAGGGCTGGTTCATTAACCGATTTACCCAACAGATTTTAACACCCTTAAGCCTGGGCGGCCACAAATGAGCCCTAATTTTAACTTCTCTTATGATTTTCCTTATCACCCTTAATATCCTGGGCCTTCTCCCCTATACCTTCACCCCCACTACCCAGCTGTCCCTTAACCTAGGCCTTGCGTTCCCACTCTGACTAGCCACAGTCCTTATCGGTATACGGAATCAACCAACCGCTGCCCTAGGCCACCTCCTGCCAGAAGGTACGCCCACACCTCTTATCCCTATTCTAATTATCATCGAGACAATTAGCCTGTTCATCCGCCCTCTAGCCTTAGGTGTTCGGTTGACTGCCAACCTCACAGCCGGCCACCTCTTAATGCAACTCACCTCTACAGCCGCCTTCGTCCTCTTATCTATAATGCCCACAGTAGCAATTCTCACAACAGTCCTCCTATTCTTGCTAACCCTCTTAGAAGTAGCCGTCGCTATAATTCAAGCCTACGTGTTTGTCTTACTTCTAAGCCTCTACCTACAAGAAAACGTCTAATGGCCCACCAAGCACACGCATATCACATAGTAGACCCCAGCCCCTGGCCCTTAACAGGTGCCGTCGCCGCCCTGCTCTTAACATCAGGCCTCGCAATCTGATTTCACTTCCACTCCACAATCCTGCTGTCTCTAGGTCTCATTCTTCTCCTCTTAACAATGTACCAATGATGACGAGACATCATTCGAGAAGGCACATTTCAAGGACACCACACACCCCCCGTTCAAAAAGGCCTTCGATTTGGCATAATTCTGTTTATTACATCAGAAGTTTTCTTTTTCCTAGGGTTCTTCTGGGCTTTTTACCACTCAAGCCTTGCCCCCACACCTGAGCTAGGTGGCTGCTGACCCCCCACTGGTATCACCACCCTAGACCCATTCGAAGTCCCCCTACTCAATACTGCCGTTCTCCTGGCCTCCGGAGTAACAGTTACCTGGGCCCACCACAGCATTATGGAGGGCGAACGTAAACAAGCCATTCACTCCTTAACACTCACCATTCTCCTTGGATTTTATTTTACTTTCCTCCAAGCCATAGAATACTATGAAGCCCCCTTCACCATTGCGGATGGAGTGTATGGCTCCACCTTCTTTGTAGCCACAGGCTTTCACGGACTTCACGTCATCATCGGCTCTACATTCCTGGCCATCTGCCTACTTCGCCAAATTCAATATCACTTTACATCAGAGCACCACTTCGGATTTGAAGCAGCTGCCTGATACTGACACTTTGTAGACGTCGTTTGATTATTCCTTTATATCTCCATCTACTGATGAGGCTCATAATCTTTCTAGTACTAAACTAGTATTAGTGACTTCCAATCACCAGGTCTTGGTTAAAATCCAAGGAAAGATAATGAATTTAGTCACAATCATTTTTATTATTGCTGCCCTACTCTCAGCCATCCTCGCCACCGTATCATTCTGACTCCCCCAAATAACCCCTGACCACGAAAAACTCTCCCCCTATGAATGTGGCTTTGACCCCCTCGGCACCGCTCGACTGCCTTTCTCCCTCCGATTTTTTCTCGTCGCCATCCTATTTCTACTATTTGACCTAGAAATTGCCCTCCTCCTGCCCCTCCCCTGAGGAGACCAACTAGCCTCCCCCCTTTTAACTTTCCTCTGAGCCACAGCCGTCCTAGCCCTCCTCACCCTAGGCTTAATTTACGAATGACTTCAAGGAGGCCTAGAGTGGGCTGAATAGGTAATTAGTTTAAGAAAAACATTTGATTTCGGCTCAAAAGCTTGTGGTTAAAGTCCACACTCACCTAATGACCCCCGTTCACTTTGCCTTCTCCTCAGCCTTCATTCTAGGACTGACCGGCCTAGCATTCCACCGAACCCACCTTCTCTCAGCCCTATTATGCCTAGAAGGAATAATACTTTCTTTATTTCTTGCCCTCTCTTTATGAACCCTTCAACTAGACTCCACCAACTTCTCAGCCTCCCCCATGCTCCTTCTAGCATTCTCAGCCTGTGAAGCAAGTGCAGGCCTCGCACTACTGGTCGCCGCCTCCCGAACTCACGGCACTGACCGCTTGCAAAGTCTAAACCTACTACAATGCTAAAAATCCTCATCCCCACACTAATGCTCGTCCCAACAACCTGATTAGTCCCCGCTAAATGGCTCTGACCTACAACCCTTATACATAGCCTACTGATTGCACTAGCCAGTTTCAGCTGACTAAAAAACCTGTCAGAAACAGGCTGAGCTTTCCTCAACCCCTATATGGCAACAGACCCCCTCTCAACCCCCCTTCTAGTCCTCACTTGCTGGCTCCTTCCCCTTATAATCCTTGCAAGCCAAAACCACACAGCCCTCGAGCCCACTAACCGCCAACGAATATATATTACCCTTTTAACATCCCTACAAATCTTCCTTATCCTGGCTTTTAGTGCCACCGAAGTGATCATGTTCTACGTTATGTTTGAAGCTACTCTGATTCCAACCCTGTTTCTCATTACCCGATGAGGGAACCAAGCAGAACGACTCAATGCAGGCACCTACTTTCTATTCTATACCCTGGCCGGCTCACTCCCCCTACTTGTTGCCCTCCTCCTTCTCCAAAACAGCACTGGGACCCTCTCCCTTCTAACCCTACAATTCTCAAACCCCGCCCAACTCATCACCTTCGCAGATAAGCTCTGATGAGCAGGCTGCCTATTAGCATTTTTAGTAAAAATGCCACTTTATGGCGTCCATCTCTGACTGCCCAAAGCCCACGTTGAGGCCCCAATTGCAGGCTCAATAATCCTTGCTGCCGTCCTCCTAAAACTCGGGGGCTATGGCATAATACGAATCCTCCCCATACTAGAGCCCCTAACCAAAGAATTAAGCTACCCCTTCATTATCTTTGCACTTTGAGGGGTAATCATAACCGGCTCAATTTGCTTACGCCAAACAGACCTGAAGTCCCTCATCGCCTACTCATCCGTAGGTCACATAGGCCTGGTAGTGGGGGGAATCCTCATCCAAACCCCCTGAGGCTTCACAGGAGCCCTCATTCTTATAATTGCACACGGGCTCACTTCCTCCGCTTTATTCTGCCTTGCCAACACAAACTACGAACGAACCCACAGCCGAACAATAGTCCTTGCCCGAGGTCTCCAAATAGCACTCCCTCTAATGGCAACCTGATGGTTTATTGCCAGCCTCGCCAACCTGGCCCTCCCTCCCCTTCCCAATCTCATAGGAGAACTAATAATTATCACCTCGTTATTTAACTGATCCTGATGGACCCTCGCCCTAACAGGAGCCGGAACCCTCATCACCGCGGGCTATTCTCTTTACATATTCCTAATGACCCAGCGAGGCCCACTTCCCACACACATTATTGCCCTCGAACCCTCCCACTCTCGAGAGCACCTCTTAGTGGCCCTCCATTTACTCCCCCTAATCCTGCTAATCCTCAAACCCGAGCTAATTTGAGGCTGAACCACTTGTAGATATAGTTTAACAAAAACATTAGATTGTGATTCTAAAAATAGGGGTTAAAGCCCCCTTATCCACCGAGAGAGGCTCGCTAGCAACGAAGACTGCTAATCTTCGCCACCTTGGTTGAACCCCTGGGCTCACTCGAACCGCTTCTAAAGGATAACAGCTCATCCGTTGGTCTTAGGAACCAAAAACTCTTGGTGCAAATCCAAGTAGCAGCTATGCACACTACCTCACTAATAATAACCTCAAGCCTGACTATCATTTTTTTCCTTCTAGCCTACCCCATCTTTACGACCCTTAACCCCAACCCTCAAGCCCCTGATTGAGCCCTCTCCCAAGTTAAAACAGCAGTAAAACTAGCCTTTTTCACAAGCCTCCTTCCTCTTTTCCTATTTCTTAACGAAGGCGCAGAGATAATCGTCACTAACTGAACCTGAATGAACACCCTAACCTTTGACATTAACATCAGCTTTAAATTCGACCACTATTCAATTATCTTCACCCCCATTGCCCTCTACGTCACCTGATCCATTCTTGAATTCGCATCCTGGTACATACACTCAGACCCCTTTATAAACCGATTTTTTAAATACCTTCTCATTTTCTTAATTGCCATGATTATTCTAGTCACAGCAAACAACATATTCCAGCTTTTCATCGGCTGAGAAGGCGTAGGGATTATGTCATTCCTCTTAATCGGCTGATGATACGGCCGAGCAGACGCAAATACTGCAGCCCTTCAGGCTGTCCTCTACAACCGAGTTGGAGACATTGGCCTAATCTTTGCCATAGCATGAATGGCAACCAACCTTAACTCATGAGAAATACAACAAATATTCGCAACAGCCAAAAACCAAGATCTCACTTTCCCCCTCCTAGGACTCATCCTTGCCGCAACTGGCAAATCAGCCCAATTTGGACTCCACCCATGACTTCCCTCTGCCATAGAGGGCCCCACACCGGTCTCCGCCCTACTACATTCTAGCACCATGGTTGTCGCCGGTATCTTCCTCCTCGTTCGAATGAGCCCTCTTTTAGAAAACAACCAAACAGCCCTCACCCTTTGCTTATGCCTAGGCGCCTTAACCACCCTATTCACTGCCACATGTGCCCTCACCCAAAATGATATCAAGAAAATTGTTGCTTTCTCCACATCCAGCCAACTAGGTTTAATGATAGTAACCATCGGACTCAACCAACCCCAACTCGCCTTCCTCCACATTTGCACCCACGCATTCTTCAAAGCAATGCTCTTCCTTTGCTCAGGCTCAATCATTCACAGTCTTAATGATGAGCAAGACATCCGAAAAATGGGAGGTATGCACCATCTCACACCCTTCACTTCCTCCTGCCTTACCATTGGAAGCCTGGCCCTCACAGGCACCCCCTTCTTAGCCGGCTTTTTCTCAAAAGACGCTATCATTGAAGCCCTAAACACATCCCATCTCAACGCCTGAGCCCTTGCCCTCACTCTCCTAGCCACCTCTTTCACAGCCATCTACAGCCTTCGAGTAGTTTTCTTCGTGTCTATGGGTCACCCCCGATTCAATACACTCTCTCCCATCAATGAAAACAACCCAGCAGTCATTAATCCAATTAAACGCCTAGCCTGAGGAAGCATTATTGCCGGCCTTTTAATTACCTCCAATATAATGCCCCTAAAAACACCAATCATAACCATGCCCCCGCTCCTAAAACTAGCCGCCCTCACTGTCACTGTCCTCGGTCTTCTTTTAGCACTAGAACTTGCCTCCCTGACAAATAAGCAATTTAAGCCCACCCCAATACTAACCCCCCACCACTTCTCCAACATACTTGGCTTCTTTCCAGCTATTATTCATCGCACACTTCCTAAACTTAACTTAACCCTCGGCCAAACAATTGCCAGCCAAATGGTTGATTTAACCTGACTAGAGAAAACAGGCCCCAAAGCCCTAGCCTCCCTCAACATGCCCCTGATCACAACAACAAGCAACTCCCAACAAGGCATGATCAAAACATACCTCACCTTCTTTCTATTAACATTGGCCCTCGCCACCCTAGTATTTATCCTTTAAACTGCTCGAAGGGCCCCTCGACTTAACCCCCGCGTTAACTCAAGTACCACAAACAGAGTTAAAAGTAGTACTCAAGCACTAATTACCAACATTCCCCCACCCTCCGCATACATTAATGCAACGCCCCCTGAATCCCCCCGCAACACAGATAATTCCCCAAGTTCATCCACAGGCACTCAAGAGGTCTCATACCACCCCCCTCAAAAAAGACCTGAGACCAGGGCCACCCCTACAACATAAGCAAGAATATATGCCACAACAGGACGACTCCCCCAACTTTCCGGGTAAGGCTCCGCAGCAAGAGCTGCCGAATACGCAAACACTACCAACATTCCCCCCAAATAAATCAAAAACAACACCAAAGATAAAAAATGGCCCCCATGTCCTACCAAAACACCACACCCTAAGCCCGCTACCACAACCAACCCCAAAGCAGCAAAATAAGGCGAGGGATTTGAAGCAACCGCAACCAACCCTAAAACTAACCCAAATAAAAATAAAGACATAATATAAGTCATAGTTTCTGCCAGGACTCTAACCAGGACTAATGGCTTGAAAAACCACCGTTGTTCTTCAACTACAAAAACTCTAATGGCAAGCCTACGCAAAACCCACCCACTCTTAAAAATCGCAAACGACGCACTAGTAGACCTCCCCGCCCCCTCTAACATCTCAGCCTGATGAAACTTTGGCTCCCTACTCGGCCTTTGCTTGATCGCCCAAATTCTCACAGGACTTTTCCTTGCTATACACTACACATCCGACATCTCCATGGCCTTCTCATCCGTTGCACACATTTGCCGAGATGTAAACTACGGATGGCTCATCCGAAACCTCCACGCCAATGGCGCCTCTTTCTTCTTCATCTGCCTTTACCTTCACATCGGCCGAGGCCTCTACTACGGCTCCTACCTTTATAAAGAGACATGAAACATCGGAGTCGTCCTCTTCCTTTTAGTAATGATAACTGCCTTCGTTGGCTATGTCCTCCCCTGGGGCCAGATATCATTCTGAGGGGCCACCGTCATCACAAACCTCCTGTCCGCCGTACCCTACATCGGCAACACCCTAGTTCAATGAATCTGAGGGGGCTTCTCAGTAGACAATGCCACCCTTACTCGCTTCTTTGCCTTCCACTTTCTCCTGCCCTTCATTGTTGCAGCCGCAACCCTTCTTCACTTACTTTTCCTACACGAAACAGGCTCAAACAACCCCCTTGGCCTAAACTCAGACGCGGACAAAGTCCCGTTCCACCCCTACTTTACCTACAAAGACGCCCTAGGTTTTGCAATCCTTATTATCTGCCTCACCGCTCTGGCCCTCTTCTCCCCAAACCTTTTAGGCGACCCCGATAACTTCACCCCCGCCAACCCCCTCGTCACCCCGCCCCACATCAAGCCAGAGTGGTACTTCCTATTTGCCTACGCCATTCTCCGCTCAATTCCCAACAAACTAGGAGGAGTCCTTGCCCTCCTGGCCTCCATCCTCATCCTCATAGTAGTCCCCATCCTCCATACATCTAAGCAACGAGGACTAACCTTCCGGCCCGCCACCCAATTCCTTTTCTGAACTCTCATTGCAGATGTCCTCATCCTAACCTGAATCGGAGGCATGCCTGTAGAACACCCCTTCATTATCATTGGCCAAGTTGCATCCATCTTGTACTTCTCCCTATTCCTAATTTTCTTCCCACTAGCAGGTTGATTGGAGAACAAAGTTCTTGAATGACGTTGCACTAGTAGCTCAGTTTCAGAGCGCCGGTCTTGTAAACCGGATGTCGGGGGTTAAACTCCCCCCTACTGCTTGTCAAAAAGAAGGGAATTTAACCCCCACCACTAATTCCCAAAACTAGTATTCTAAACTAAACTACTTTTTGTACACATATGTATATACACCATACAATTATATTAACCATATCAATAGCATTCAAGTACATACATGTTTTATCAACATTTCCTGGTTTACACCCCTCATATAACAACATTACAAGAAGAGGTCCATAAACCATTAAATACCACAACCCAACAATCTATTATACAATTGCTGGCGAAACTTAAGGTCCTAACAGCACCGTCCATAGGTCAAGATATACCACGGACCCAACATCCCGCCATACCTCACAATCTTAATGTAGTAAGAACCGACCATCAGTTGATTTCTTAATGCATACGGTTATTGAGGGTGAGGGACAAATATCGTGGGGGTTTCACAAAATGAATTATTCCTGGCATTTGGTTCCTATTTCAGGGCCATTTATTGGTATCACTCCCCACACTTTCATCGACGCTTGCATAAGTTAATGGTGGTAATACATAAGCGGGAGCACCCCCCATGCCGGGCGTTCTTTCCAGTGGGTCACTGGTTCTCTTTTTTTAGGTTTCCTTTCATTTTGCATTTCACAGTGCATACAGAAATGATAAATAAGGTTGAACATCTCCTTGTGTGCAAGGAAATAGTATTAAATGATAATAGTCATTACTCAAGAATTGCATATGTAGATATCAAGTGCATAAACTATGACTTGTTACCTGGAAGATATCTAAGTATGCCCCTGGGTTTCCGCGCGTTAAACCCCCCTACCCCCCAATACTCCTGAGATCACTAACACTCCTGTAAACCCCCCGGAAACAGGAAAACCCCTAGCAGTATAATTTTTAGCCCAAAGTGTATCTATTTACATTATTAAAATAATGCACAC